ATGAAGAAATATGATAAAATGACTTATTTTTTCCTGGACAGGTCAATAAAGTTATGAAAGATTTCGATTTATTTATATATAATGGATTTACCTGGACCAATACATGATTTTCTTTTAGCCTTTCTGGGATTGGGTCTTATATTAGGAGGTCTGGGAGTGGTATTACTACCCAATCCAATTTATTCTGCCTTTTCATTAGGATTGGTTTTTATTTGTACATCCTTAGTCTATATTCTATCAAACTCACATTTTGTAGCTGCTGCGCAGCTTCTTATTTACGTGGGGGCCGTAAATGTTTTAATAATTTTTGCTGTTATGTTCATGAATGGTTCCGAATATTACAAAGATTTTCATCTTTGGACCGTTGGGGATGGGGTTACTTCGGTGGTTTGTACAAGTATTTTTGTTTCACTAATTACTACTATTCTAGAGACGTCATGGTATGGGATTATTTGGACTACAAAATCAAACCAGATTATAGAACAAGATTTTTTAAGTAATAGTCAACAAATTGGGATTCATTTATCAACAGATTTTTTTATTCCGTTTGAATTCATTTCAATAATTCTTTTAGTTGCGTTAATAGGTGCAATTGCTGTAACTCGTCAATAAAAAATATTTCGAACTGGGAATACAAATAAAACTTTGTTCCAGGTTATCACATTAATTTCCTTTCCGTTTTTTTATTCATATAAAATAGAAATCCTTTAGTTCGATCTATTACCAATATATTCTTTTGTTCTGTATTTGTTCTATTCTAGTCAATCAAATAGGTTGAATTTTTGTTTATATTGAAATGAATCAAGATTGATAAGGAGTTTTTTAATGATACTCGAACATGTACTTGTTTTGAGTGCCTATTTATTTTCTGTTGGTCTTTATGGATTGATTACGAGTCGAAATATGGTTAGGGCCCTTATGTGTCTTGAACTTATTTTGAATGCAGTTAATATAAACTTTGTAACATTTTCTGATTTTTTTGATAGTCGTCAAGTAAAAGGATCCATTTTCTCCATTTTTGTTATAGCTATTGCAGCCGCTGAAGCAGCTATTGGGCTGGCTATTGTTTCATCAATTTTTCGTAATAGAAAATCAACTCGTATCAATCAATCTAATTTGTTGAATAAGTAGTATTAATCATATAAATTCTAATAGTATATTTAAAAAGATAAAGAAATTCAAATCAGCATGTCTGCTACGTGAGCTTTAATCATGTTTACACAAACATAAGAAATCGAAGTATTTTAGCCCTCTCTCATGAGCCACTACAGAAGTAGATTAAAATTTTTCTGATAACTCATTGATTCGTCTAGTATCTAAATATACCATTCAGTTCTAAGTTTACTATATCGAAAATTTATGACATTTCAAAATGTATAGATCCAATGTCACATTCAGTAAAGATTTATGATACATGTATAGGGTGCACTCAATGTGTCCGAGCCTGTCCCACCGACGTATTAGAAATGATACCCTGGGATGGATGTAAAGCTAAACAAATTGCTTCTGCTCCAAGAACAGAAGATTGTGTTGGTTGTAAGAGATGTGAATCCGCCTGTCCAACTGATTTCTTGAGTGTTCGGGTTTCTTTATGGCATGAAACAACTCGTAGTATGGGTCTAGCTTATTGATATGTTCCATAAAATTCTACTTGAATCCATTTGATTTTTTTATTGACCGTGCTCGAAAAATATATGTTATTTTGAGCACGGGTTTTTCTGGTCCAAGTGTATCTTGTCTTTACTACGAATTTTTTTCCCTGGTTAACAATAATTGTAGTTTTGCCAATATTAGCAGGCTCCGTCATTTTCTTTCTTCCCCATAGAGGAAATAGAGTTATTAGGTGGTATACTATATGTATATGTATTTTAGAACTTCTTCTAACGACTTATGCATTCTGTTATCAGTTTCAATTTGATGATCCATTAATCCAACTAGTCGAGGACTATAAATGGATCAAAATTTTTGATTTCCATTGGAGATTAGGAATAGATGGACTTTCTATAGGACCCATTTTACTAACGGGATTCATTACCACTGTAGCTACTTTAGCAGCTTGGCCGGTTACTCGAGATTCTCGATTATTCCATTTCCTTATGTTAGCAATGTACAGCGGGCAAATAGGATTATTTTCTTCTCGGGACCTTTTACTTTTTTTCATCATGTGGGAGTTAGAATTAATTCCGGTTTATATACTTTTAGCCATGTGGGGGGGAAAGAAACGTCTTTACTCGGCTACAAAATTTATTTTATATACGGCGGGAGGTTCCGTTTTTCTCTTAATGGGAGTTCTGGGTGTCGGTTTATATGGTTCTGCTGAACCGACATTAAATTTTGCAACATTAGTTAATCAGTCGTATCCTGCGGCTTTGGAAATAATATTCTATATTGGATTTTTTATTGCTTTTGCTGTCAAATCGCCGATTATACCCCTACATACATGGTTACCAGATACCCATGGAGAAGCACATTACAGTACTTGTATGCTTTTAGCCGGAAT